AATTTGTTAAAATGTGAGTGAGGTATAATTATTGTTAGGATTGACAAGGTTTTGCAAAATCGATACATTATAAAAAACAGCAGAAATTAACGCGTTAAGGTGTATTTTAATAAAAATCGGGGGGGGGGTACCCAAAAAAAAAAAAATTAAAAATTTTTCAAATTTTTTAATTATTGTTAAAATCCTCTAAGGGGGGGAAATATCAGGGTAGTCTCTATGTCCATCAAGCATTCATTTACATGGGACATTAACTATGAAATGAGGATTAAAAGTTTATGTCCAACCCAAATATATTATTGATCCTCACTTGACATGTTGATGAAACTTCCCCTATAAAAAAATACCAATGCCTCCACTGTTCACGGGTGGTCTTAGCTTATACCAAGGCCCATGCACGCATAGAAGGGATACTTTTTAAAAATCAATCGGGGCGTCCTTCAATATGGGTCCCACAGATTCACGCCCGTCAAATGTTCCCTGACAGCTACGGCTGTAACTCTACAGACCCTGTTCCTTGGAATGTATCTACTCTTTGGACTGATCCAATTGTGGCCCGTCTCTTACTATTGAGTGAAAGAATAGGATTCGTGGTAGTGATGTAGGATTTAGGAAAATCATATTCATATGGTAATTCAGTTTTGGGTATAAAAATATTTATGTCTGTTATTAGATTGGCCATTATAGATTATTTATCGATATAGTTGAAGAAATATGCTAGATCTAAAGCAAGTTGAGGTCTTACCTTATTAATATGAATGATGCATTCAGGTATGGGTTAAAACAGAATATGTAAAATTTTTAGGTTGTTAATTAATAATATTTAGAGGAGAATAAGCTTCAGGATAGTTGATTGTAATTATTAGTGGGATTTTCAGTTTAATAGACGATTGTAATGATCTGCTTATACTAATACAAGTGAAGGTCCAATAAAGTAATCATAATATGGGCGGTGCCAATCATGTATTAGAGGTAGTTCATTATTGGTCAAGTAAAACATATGTCATATATAACATAAAAATAGGAGATGATATGCTTGGTCTAAATAGATGAATGTGGATTATACATATATGTCCTATAACATACATATATAAGGGGATTTGATATAGATAATGGAAATGTAAATTAAATAGTAGGGGTAGGAGATGATATGCTTGGTCTAAATAGATGAATGTGGATTATACATATATGTCCTATAACATACATATATAAGGGGATTTGATATAGATAATGGAAATGTAAATTAAATAGTAGGGGTAGGAGATGATATGCTTGGTCTAAATAGATGAATGTGGATTATACATATATGTCCTATAACATACATATATAAGGGGATTTGATATAGATAATGGAAATGTAAATTAAATAGTAGGGGTAGGAGATGATATGCTTGGTCTAAATAGATGAATGTGGATTATACATATATGTCCTATAACATACATATATAAGGGGATTTGATATAGATAAGTCAGTTTTAGGCCGATTATTCTGGGGAGGAGGGGGGGGTGTTATAAGGAGAAAGATTAAAAGATACTGGTGGTTAAGCGGGGGCTTAGGTAGTTTGTGTTTGAGTGCAACTGCCATTAGTTTTTAATATTGAGGAGCTTGTTTTCTAATGTTCCTATTAGGGGAATCAGAAGGAGAAAGATGAGGAAGTACAGGGTGGAGGCGATTTGGCCAATGGTGACAAATGGATCTTCGACTGGCTGTCCTCCGATTCATGTGAGGATAAGTGTGTTGGCGATGAAGGTTCAGAAGAACAGTTTAGTTAGAGGTCGGAAAATAAGGCTTCGCTGTTTTGATGTGTGGAGGGTTGGCATAAGAAACAGGATTATGATTGAAAAGAGGAGGGCTAGGACTCCTCCTAGTTTATTTGGGATAGAGCGGAGGATTGCGTATGCGAATAAAAAGTATCATTCCGGTTTGATGTGAGGTGGGGTGACTAGCGGGTTTGCAGGAGTAAAATTATCTGGATCACCAAGGAGGTTGGGGGAGAAGGTTGATAGGCCTGCTAGGGCGCCGATTAGAATTGAGAACCCCAGGATGTCTTTGTAGGAGAAGTAGGAGTGAAAGGGGACTTTGTCTAGGTTTTGATTGAGGCCCGTAGGGTTGGATGATCCTGTTTGATGGAGAAAGAGTAGGTGAATCATGCTAGCTCCCGCGATTGCGAAGGGTAGGATGAAGTGGAATGAGAAGAATCGGGTTAGAGTGGCATTATCTACTGAGAAGCCACCTCAGATTCATTGAACAAGGTTTGGGCCTACATACGGGGCTGCTGAGAGGAGGTTGGTGATGACTGTGGCGCCTCAGAAAGATATTTGGCCCCATGGCAGCACATACCCGACAAAAGCTGTTGCTATGACTAGGAAGAGGAGGATTACACCAATATTTCAGGTTTCTATAAATAGAAAAGAGCCGTAGTATAAGCCTCGGCCAATGTGGAGGTAGACGCAGATAAAGAAGAAAGAAGCCCCGTTGGCATGAAGATTTCGTAGAAGTCAGCCGTTGTTTACGTCTCGGCAGATGTGAGCGATGGATGAAAAAGCCATAGATGTGTCAGCTGTGTAGTGTATAGCAAGGAATAGGCCGGTGGCAATTTGAATGATTAGGCAAAGTCCGAGGAGAGAGCCAAAATTTCATCAGGAGGATAAATTGGCTGGGGCGGGGAGGTCAATGAATGCATAGTTAATAATTTTTAGGATCGGGTGAGACTTTCGGGCTGGGGCCATAGGAGAGGTTCTTATAGCTGAAACACAACGGTATTTTCAGACTACTAGTCTGGGTTGGAGTCCCAGTAAGAATAGTGAAAGAGTTATGTCTATTAGTTGGGTTGTTGGGGGTTGCTTCAAATCCTTGGCCTTATTACGGAGCATTGGGATTAATTGTGGGGGCTGGGGCGGGGTGTTTTATGTTAGCTAAGTGGGGGGAGAATTTTTTAGCTTCCGTCTTATTTCTTGCATATTTAGAAGGTGTAATAGTAGTATTTGCCTATTGTGCGGCTTTAGTGGTTGAGTTTTATTCAGAGATGTGGGGTAGCCGTATTGTGGCGGTTTATTTAACGTTATATGTTGGATTGATGGCAGTCGGATGGGTAGTATTTGGGAAGTACGATGGGGAAGTTGGGGGAGAGTGTGTTTGCACTTGGTGGGCCATAAAAAGTTCTGATATGTCAGGGGTAGCACAGATGTATCAAGTTGGGGGCCCCGCGTTAATGCTCACGGGTTGGGGTTTATTGGTTACGCTTTTTGTAGTCTTGGGGCTGTTCGGGGGTCACAAGAGTGCTGCGTTACGGTCAGTAAGACAAGGTCATTAGGGTAAACAAAGCCAGTACTAGGGAAATAAAAAATAGTGCTAAGTAGAGTTGGATTATGGCTTTGTGTGTAATGCGGATGATCTTAGTGGGGCGCAGTTGAGCCAAGGGTAATACGTCAGCTGCAAGGAATTTTATTCAAGCGTTTTCAATTACGTGTGAGATAGCCTGTCAGGCAGAGTTTAGGATAATTGTTGTAAGTACTCGGTGAATTACTCGGCTATAGAATGATGGATCGTAGTTTTTGGACCCGGCGTGGTGTGTTGGGGGAGAAAGTCAAGATAATTGTGCTAGGTCATAAGCAGTTAAGAACGATAGAAGGGTGATAATTAGGGCTGCTATTTTTATGAATGCAGGTATAGTGTGAGTGGTTGGAAGTTCGGGAAAGAGCAGGCAATAGAGGAATGGCCCAGAGATAATACTTCCGATAGCAAGGCGTGTGATAGGGCCTTTAATTATCGGGAGCTCTTCATCAAAGGAGTTGATTGGGTTGGTTCGGGGTTGGTTAAGGGTGGCATAGTAAATTAGTCGAAGACTATAGACAGCGGTGAAAGAAGTGGCAATCAGGGTCAATAGAGCGGCTATTATGTTGGCGTGGGAAGTGATTGAGGCTTCAATGATTGCGTCTTTAGAATAGAATCCGATTAGGAATGGGGTGCCCACTAGGGCAAGGCTACCTACAGCAGTACAGATGGTTGTAATTGGTAGGGCTTTATAGAGTCCCCCCATGTGTCGGATGTCTTGATTGTTGTTAAGGTTATGGATAATAATTCCGGAGCATAGGAACAGTATAGCCTTAAAAAAGGCGTGAGTACAGATGTGAAAAAATGTTAAGTTGGGCAGGTTAAGGCCGATTGATACTATCATTAGGCCGAGTTGACTTGAGGTGGAGAAGGCAATGATTTTTTTAATATCATTTTGGGTTAGGGCAGATAGGGCGGCGAAGGCGGAGGAGATTGCCCCAAGTCATAGGCAGGCTGTTAAGGCTGTCTGATTTTGGGCAATAAGGGGGTGGATGCGAACGAGTAGAAAAACTCCGGCTACAACTATAGTACTAGAGTGCAGTAGAGCTGATACTGGGGTGGGTCCCTCTATGGCTGAGACAAGTCATGGGTGGAGTATAAATTGGGCTGACTTACTTGCAGCTGCAATAATAAAAGCAATAAGAAGGGGGGTCGAGGGGGTCATAGAGAAGATATAGTCAAAATTTGTTGATAAAGAATTTTTTACTAATCAGCAAAATGCTAGAAGGAATCCAATATCTCCGATACGATTGTAAAGAACTGCTTGAAGTGCAGCTGTGGCTGCATCACTTCGGGCGTGATATCAACCGATGAGAAGGAATGATATAAACCCCACACCCTCTCAGCCAATAAAGAGAATGGCCATGTTTCCCGCGGAGATAAGGGTAATCATTGCTAGCAGAAAAATTAATAGGTGTTTAGAAAATATGTCTATTTTAGGGTCTTGTTTTATGTACCAAATGGAGAATTCTAGAATTGATCAAGTTACTAGTAGGGCAATAGGTAGAAAAATAATCTGATATATATCAAATTTTAGGGCGATATTAAGTGTTGTGAGGCCTATATTAAGTCACTCCCAATCTGAGAAGGTATTTAGTTCTTTACTAGATCCTTGATATAAAAATGTTGTTAGTGGGATTAGGGAGTAGAAAAAGGCAGTTTTTACGGCTGCTTTGGCATTTACATGGAGATTTAGGGTGGACGGGCGAAGGAGGGGGGTGAGAATCGTGATAACTGCTATAGCAGTAAAGGTAAAGCCGAGCAGATTTGGGGCCATAAGGGTGGTACAAATAGGTCTGCTGTTGGTGCATAGTGATAGGTGTTTAGATGGTTGTTCGAGCGGGCTGTGGAATTGAACCACAGTAATGAGGAATTAGCAGTACCCATGTGCGCCAGACAGGCTCGGTGGACAGAAAGGCATTATCTTTCATCTCTAGAATCACAATCTAGTATTTTTTAAACTATGTCTACACAGAAGAATTAGTTCTGGTTTAAGAATAAGGAGTAGGCCGGGTAAAATATGTGAAAATAGTAAGATATGTTCTCGGATGTGAAACGGAAATAGGGTTTTTAGGTGATTCGGGAGGGGTCCCCGTTGAGTTGATCAGAGAACATATAGAGTATAAGCTGTAGTAAAAACTAAATTTAGGGCAACTACTAGAAAGGCGAGGGGGGATCAATTGAAGAGGGAGATCATAATAAGTAGTTCGCTAATGAAGCTGGGTGTGGGGGGGATTGCTATATTAAATAGAATAACGATTAGTCATCAGGCATTGGCCAGGGGAAAAATAAGTATTGAGCCTCGCAATAGAACTATGGTTCGGCTGTTTGTTCGTTCGTATGCCGTGTTAGCCAGGCAGAATAGGGCTGAAGATGTAAGTCCGTGGGCAATTATTATCACTATGGCGCCGGAGTAACTTCACTGGGTGGAGATTAGGGCGGCTACAACTACCAAGTTCATGTGACTTACAGAAGATATGGCGATTAAAGATTTCAGGTCTGTTTGGCGTAGACATAGAAGGGCAGTGGCTAAAATGCCTAAAATTGCAATTAATATCAGAAATAGGGTGCTGTTGAGGGTATCCTCTTGTAAAAAAATAGATGTGCGTAAGATTCCATAGCCACCTAGTTTCAGTAAGGTGCCTGCTAGGACCATAGATCCGGCAATTGGTGCTTCTACATGTGCTTTGGGGAGTCATAGGTGGAGGCAGTACAGTGGAAGTTTAACTAGAAAGGCCACGTTAAGCATCAATCAAAATAGGCCTGGGTAGTTGGTGGACTGCTGGTTAATAGAGAAGGTGAACATAAGAGTTGGGAGGAGGGATCCGTGTGTTGAGTAGATTTTTGTCAGGTACAAATTAAAGGGGACGGCTCCAAGTATGGTATAAAAAGCAATATATATTCCGGCTTCAAGGCGGCGCTCTTGGGCCCCTCAGCGGGCGATGATAATCATTGTGGGGACTAGAGAGGCCTCAAAGAAGACAAAGAATAGCATTAAATCGGATGCTGTAAAAGCCAAGAGGGTGGTGAGTTGAAGGAATGTGCTATTGGCAATATATGATCGTTGGCGGTTAATTGGCTCTAGACTAATTTTACTTTGGCTGGCAAGAAGAGTGAGGGGGAATAGTCAGCAGGTGAGAATGGCCAGGGGGCCTGAGATTTTGTCAATAAAAAATAATGAGTCTGCAAAGTTAAAGTCTTGGAGAAAAAATCAGTAGATAGATATGAAGGCAATGGAGAATCCTTGGGCAGTGGTTGTTGATCAGAGGTATTTGGGGGGTGATAAGAGGGTAGTTGGGAATAGGGATAGTCAGGCAAAAATTATTATTAGCATTGCAAGAGGTTCAGGGTTTTTAAGTTATCACTGCCGTGTGAGCGGGCGGTGGCAATTATCAGTGAAAGTCCGAGTCCGGCTTCACAAGCAGATATTGTTAATATAATTAAAGGGAATATAAAAGAAGCGGGAGTTAACTGACTAGGCCAGAGACTAAGGGCGATATAGATAGTAAGTATCATACCTTCGAGGCAAAGAAGGGCAGAGAGCAGATGTGTGCGGTGGAAGGAGAGGCCCATAAAAACGATTACAAACATTGTGATTAATAAAAAGGTCATGAGAGGCGCTATGGGTTTGAACCATAATTTACTAAGTCGAAATCAGTTGTCTTTATTGGACTAGCAGCTCATTCGGCTCATTCAAGACCCCCTTGAAGTCATTCGTAGATGAAGCCAATGGTGAGAAGTAATAAAATAACAGAGGCCCAGAAAATTGTTGTGATTGGGTTATGGAGTTGTATGGCTCATGGGGTGGGCAGTAGGAGGGCAATCTCTAAATCAAAAAGTAGAAAGAGGATGGCAACGAGGAAAAATCGTATGGAGTATGGGAGTCGTGCGGACCCAAGAGGGTCGAAGCCGCACTCATAGGGGGAGAGCTTTTCTGTGTCAGGTTTAATCAGGGGGAGTCAGAAGCTAATAATAGCTAGAATTAGGACTAAGATAACAGTTATGAGAATAAATATTAGCACTATTTTCTCCCGGGTTCGAACCAAGATTAAATGATTGGAAGTCATTTGTACTGTTTGTACTAAGAAAATAGGAGCCTCATCAGTAGATTGAGACATAAAGGAAAAGTCATACTACATCAACAAAGTGTCAATATCATGCGGCAGCTTCAAATCCAAAATGGTGTTGTGAAGTAAAGTGAAAGAATACTTGTCGAAGAAAGCATATGAGTAAGAATAGGGATCCAATGATCACGTGGAGTCCATGGAATCCTGTGGCTACGAAGAAGGTAGTACCGTAGATCCCGTCAGCAATTGTAAATGGGGCTTCATAATATTCTATGGCTTGAAGGGCCGTAAAGTATAGGCCAAGGATGATAGTAAGAGCTAGGGCTTGAATAGTGCCCTCTCGGTCGGCTTGCATAATACTATGGTGGGCCCATGTGACAGAGACCCCAGAGGCCAGAAGAACTGCGGTGTTTAGAAGGGGGACTTCAAATGGGTTTAGGGGGATAATGCCTGTTGGCGGTCAGCATTCACCTACTTCTGGGGTTGGGGCAAGACTGGCATTATAGAATGCTCAGAAAAATCCGATAAAAAAGAAAACTTCTGATGTAATAAATAAAATTATCCCGTACCGTAAGCCTTTTTGTACGGGTGGGGTGTGATGGCCCTGAAATGTGCCTTCACGCACAATGTCTCGTCATCATTGATATATTGTTAATAATGTGGAGGCGAGGGCAAATATGAGTACGAGGGGGGTGTTAAAGTGGAATCATGCGGCTAGTCCGGAGGTTAGAAGAAAGGCGGCCGCGGCCCCTATTAGCGGTCAAGGGTTGGGGTCAACTATGTGAAAGGCGTGAGCTTGGTGTGCCATAAGTATTTTCTTGGAGGTACAAACTTAAGAGAAGTACGAAGACATAGGCTTGGATTATTGCTACGGCAATCTCGAGTAGCGTGAGAAGGATGAGTGTAGTAAAGGTTAGGGCGGCAACAGTGATAGATAGCGATAGCATAGCCGAGGTGGCCATGGAAATAAGTTGAATTAGCAGATGGCCTGCAGTTAAATTTGCTGTGAGTCGAACTCCTAGGGCAAGAGGGCGAATGAATAGGCTAATGGTTTCAATAATAATTAAGATAGGAATCAGAGGAGTTGGCGTGCCCTCTGGGAGGAAGTGGGCTAAAGAGGCTGCTAGTTGATTTCGGAGCCCAATAATTACGGTTGCAAGTCAAAATGGAATAGCTAGGCCTAGATTTATTGATAGTTGTGTTGTTGGGGTAAATGTGTACGGCATGAGGCCTAGCAGGTTTATACCTAAAAGAAAAATTATTAGCGAGGTAAAGATAAGGGCTCATTTATGGCCGGGGAAATTAAGTGGAAGTAAAATTTGCTTAGAGAAGGTTTTTAAAAATCAGGCTTGGAGTGTAATAAGGCGGTTAGAGATCCACTGTTTGGGGGAGGTGGGGGTTAGGAGTCAAGGTATAAATATAGCAATTAAAATTAATGGGATACCAAGTATGGTGGGGGAGGCAAATTGGTCAAAAAGATTAGTTATCATAGTCAGATTCAGGTGTGTTTTGCAGTTTTTGTAAATTTTAAGACGGGCTCATTAAGAAATAAGTGGGATAAAATTTTTTGGGGGGCTAATGAAATGAGAATGATTCATGTGAAGATAAAGATGAAAAATCATGGGGAGGGTAGTAATTGAGGCATGTCATTAAGGGTGGGTGGAGTCACCTATCTACAGCTTAAAAGGCTGTCGCTGGGCCGTATAGCTTCTTAGTGACTCGTTGTGGGAGGTAAGTCAATGTAGAAAATTAGGAACCGGCAGGGCTTCGACTACAATTGGTATAAAACTATGGTTTGCCCCGCAAATTTCGGAGCATTGGCCATAGTAAACTCCTGGGTGGGCAATAAGAAATGAGGTTTGATTTAGGCGCCCGGGAATGGCATCTATTTTCACCCCCAAGGCGGGGACAGCTCATGAATGAAGAACATCTTCAGCTGTAATAATAGCTCGGGTAACTGTGCCAATTGGAGTTACCATCCGATTGTCTACTTCTAATAGACGAAATTGGCCGGGGGTTAGGTCGTTGGATGGGATCATATAAGAGTCGAAGTTTAGGTCTATGAAGTCTGAGTATTCATAACTTCAATATCATTGGTGGCCAACAGTTTTAATGGTTATATCTGGGCTACTAATCTCATCTATTAAATAGAGAATGCGGAGCGATGGTAGGGCAATTACAATAAGAATAATAGCAGGTATAATAGTTCAGATTATTTCGATTTCTTGCGCATCAATAGTATTGGTGCTTGAGAGTTCAGTAGTTATAAGCGTAACGATGACATATAGGACAAGTATACTAATTAAGAGTACTGCTATTAGAGCATGATCATGAAAATGTAGTAATTCTTCTATAATTGGGGAAATTGCGTCTTGGAGACCGAGTTGGGTTGGATAAGCCATTAAGAGGAATACAAGGGTTTAACTAGTAATTTTACTTTGACAAAGTAATGTTATTTTTAACTAAATCCTCAAGAAAGTGACAGAGGGGTTATGTGTCTGACTTGAAATCAGATTACGGGGGTTCAATTCCCTCCTTTCTCGGCCGATTTTTACTGAAAATGAAGCCTCTTCAAATGTGTGGTGATGAGGCGGGAATCCGAGTAATCACTCAATATTCGTAGGGGTTAATTCTGGGCCTGTAAAGTATCGTTTAGCTGTAAAAGCTTCTCAGATGATAAATATCATTATAATAACGCCCACGAGGGAAATTAAAGAACCGACGGAAGAGACAGTATTTCAGAGTGTGTAGGCGTCAGGGTAGTCAGAATATCGGCGGGGCATTCCGGCTAGACCTAAGAAGTGTTGTGGGAAGAAGGTTATATTTACGCCGGCAAATATTACCCCAAATTGAATTTTAGTTCATGATTTGTGTAGGGTAAATCCCGTAAATAGGGGGAATCAATGAACAAATCCGGCCATGATTGCGAAAACAGCCCCCATAGATAGGACATAGTGGAAGTGGGCAACTACGTAGTATGTGTCATGAAGAACAATATCGATGGAAGAGTTGGCTAGAACAAGTCCTGTCAGTCCGCCGACAGTAAATAAAAAGATGAAACCCAGGGCTCATAGCATGGGGGCTTCTCATTTAATAATACCTCCGTGCATGGTGGCTAATCAGCTGAAAACTTTAACGCCTGTGGGGATAGCAATGATTATTGTAGCTGAAGTGAAGTAGGCTCGTGTATCTACATTGAGGTCAGTAGTAAATATGTGGTGTGCTCAAACAATGAAGCCCAGGAGGCCAATAGAAAGCATTGCTCATACTATACCCATATAGCCAAATGGTTCTTTTTTACTGGAGTAGTAGGCTACGACGTGTGAAATAATTCCGAATCCAGGTAAGATTAAAATATAGACTTCTGGGTGCCCAAAGAATCAGAAAAGGTGTTGGTATAAAATGGGGTCTCCTCCACCGGCGGGGTCAAAGAAGGTTGTGTTGAGATTGCGATCTGTGAGTAGTATTGTAATTCCTGCAGCTAGAACTGGGAGAGACAGGAGCAGGAGGACAGCCGTGATTAAAACAGATCAAACGAATAAAGGGGTCTGATATTGGGTGGTTGAAGGGGGTTTCATATTTAAAATAGTTGTAATAAAGTTAACGGCCCCAAGAATTGATGAAACACCGGCTAAATGTAGAGAAAAGATGGCTAGGTCTACAGAAGGGCCGGCATGGGCGAGATTCCCGGCTAAGGGGGGATAAACAGTTCATCCGGTCCCGGCTCCAGCTTCGACTGTAGAGGAGGCTAGTAGGAGGAAGAAAGATGGTGGGAGAAGTCAGAAGCTTATGTTGTTTATACGGGGGAAGGCTATGTCTGGGGCTCCAATTATTAGAGGGACTAGTCAGTTGCCGAAGCCGCCAATTAAGATTGGTATAACCATGAAGAAGATTATAACAAAGGCATGGGCTGTGACAATTACGTTATAAATTTGGTCATCACCCAGAAGTGTTCCAGGTTGGCTTAGTTCGGCTCGGATTAAGAGGCTAAGACCGGTTCCGATTATTCCGGCCCAAGCACCAAAGACTAGGTACATAGTACCAATATCTTTGTGATTAGTTGAAAAGAGTCAGCGGGTAGATATCACAGGTAAAGTGGCTGAGTAAGCGGCGGGTTGTAGCCCCGAAGACGGAGGTTTAAGTCCTCCCTTTATCAGGCCTTGGAGTGTCATCACGTGTGGTTGCAAACCACAAAACGCAGAATAATTCCTGCCGGGGCTTCTCCCGTTTTTTCCCAACCGGGAGAAGTGATAGAATGAAGCTCGCTGGATAGAGTGTTTAGCTGTTAACTAAAATATTACGGGATCAAGGCCCGTCTTTCTAGCTAGGACTTTAGCTTAATTAAAAGTTTTTGAGTTGCATTCATAAGATGTAGAGTAGTCATCTGCAAGTCCTACAGAAACTGGGAGATTTAAACTCCCACTTAGAGCTTTGAAGGCTCTTGGTCTGTATAGCCTAAGTTTCTATAATATGAGTAAGAGTGTGGGTGATACGGGAAAAATGAGGAGGGCTGTTGTGTTAAAGATGGCTGTAATAAAGTTGGTTTTAGTCATTCGTCAGTGAATTGAAGAATTGGGGGTGTTGGGGGGGAGGGTAAGAATTATAACGTATGTTAGGCGGAGGTAGAAGAATAGAGCGATAAGGGAAGCTAATGTAATAATTGTGGCAAGGATAAGTGTATTTTGCTTTGCTAGTTCTAGAACAATTAGTAGTTTGGGGGAGAATCCTGTTAGGGGTGGAAGACCTGCGAGCGATAGGAGAGTCAATATGGTAGTTGTTACTAGGATGGGGGACTTAGGTCATGAGGAAGAGATCTCGGAAATCTTTATTGATGTCATTGATACGAGGGAAAGGAATATTGCAGTCGTTATCACAGTGTAAAGTATAAAATTAAAGAGAGTGAGTTGAGGGTTAAATTTTAGGATGATGATTATTCAACCGAGGTGGCCGATTGAGGAGAAGGCTATGATTTTTCGTAATTGAGTTTGGTTAATACCGCCTCAGCCACCAATAAGAATTGAGGTTACTCCTATGATAATTAATAGATTAATATTAATGAGATGGGAGATTTGTAAGAGGAGTGTGATGGGGGCAATTTTTTGTCAAGTGGATAGGATAAGGCCTGTAAATAGAGGAATGCCTTGAATGACCTCTGGTATTCAGAAATGGAGCGGGGCTAAACCTAGTTTTATTATAAGGGCTATGGAGAGGGTGATTGTATAAGGTTCAGACAGGAGGGTAATGGATCATTCTCCTGTTTGTCATGCGTTTATTGCGGAGGAGAATAGGATTAGGGCGGAAGCTGAAGCTTGTGTGAGAAAATATTTTGTAGTGGCTTCAATTGCCCGAGGGTGAGGTATTTTGGTTATGAGCGGGATAATAGCGAGTGTATTGATTTCTAGGCCGATTCAGGCCAAGAGTCAGTGGTGGCTTATAAGGGTTGTTGTGGTTCCGATTGCGAGACTTAAAAATACAATTACAAGTGCAGTGGGATTAATAAGTAAAGGAAGGGTTTTAACCTACGTTGTTGGGGTATGGGCCCAAGAGCTTTGTTAGCCGACTTTACCCATAGATAGTAGGGGGGGGGTTTTAACCAACATTGTCGGGGCATGAGCCCAAAAGCTTAATTAGCTGACCTTACTAAGGAGTAGCATAATGGGAGTGCAAAGAGTTTTGATCTCTTAGGTATAGGTTCAATTCCTATTTCTTTAAAGAAAGCGAGAGGGTTTGAACCTCTATAAGTCTCCCTATCAAGGAGAACCCTATCTTTCGGGCACGTTTTCATGTTGTGGGGGGAGAAATAAATATTGCTGTTGGTATGGAGATATGAAAGATAACTATGGCTAAAGTAACAGGTAGGAAGTTTTTTCATACTAGGTGCATGAGTTGATCATATCGGAATCGTGGGTAAGAGGCGCGGACTCATAAGAATAGTAGAGATATTAAAGATGCCTTAATTATTAAAATAGCAGTGGGTATAATTGTATGTGCGGATGAGCCAAGGAAAATAATAGTTGACAGGGTATTTATTATTAAAATATTAGCATATTCGGCTAGAAAAAATAGGGCGAATGGTCCGCCTGCATATTCTACATTAAACCCGGAGACAAGTTCAGATTCACCCTCAGTTAAGTCAAATGGGGCTCGATTGGTTTCGGCTAGTGTTGACACAAATCATATGAGTGTAAGAGGTCACAGGGGGATAATAAGTCATGTATATTGTTGTGTAGTGTTGAAGTTAGTCAATGAAAATCCTCCTGCCAGGATGATAGCGCATAAGATAATTAAAGCTATAGCTACCTCATAGGAGATTGTTTGGGCGACGGCACGAAGGGCCCCGATCAGAGCGTATTTTGAATTGGATGCCCATCCTGAGCCTAGGATGGTGTAGACAATAAGGCTGGAGAGGGCGAGAATAAATAAGATGCCAAGGTTAAAATCCGAGAGGGCAAACGGTAGGGGTAGGGGGGTTCATAATAATATAGCAAGAATAAGAGCTATAGTTGGTGCAAGGATAAAAAGAATTTGCGATGCTGTTGACGGGCGGACTGGCTCCTTAATAAATAATTTAACTCCGTCAGCGATCGGTTGAAGTAGGCCAAAAGGTCCCACAACATTGGGGCCTTTACGATGTTGCATGTAGCCGAGGATTTTACGTTCAATGAGGGTCAGGAATGCGACTGCGGGCAAAATTGGGGCAATATAAAGAATTGGCAGTAGGTGTATTAAAAGTAACATTAGTTAGTGAGGGGACTTGAACTCCTTTATAAGAGGATTTAGATCTCTCGCATATCCGGTTTTGCTTCACTAACTTCTTGGTCTAAGAGGTATTGGTAAGCCTTTACTAATTGAGATTAATTCATTAGTTGAGGGTTATGGCATATTTAATATATTGGCCATGTTATTCTAATCCTTTCGTACTAAGAGCAACATTTTATAGATAGAAACCGACCTGGATTACTCCGGTCTGAACTCAGATCACGTAGGGTTTTAATTGTTGAACAAACAAACCTTTAGTAGCGGCTGCACCACTGGGATACCCTGATCCAACATCGAGGTCGTAAACCCATTTGTCGATAGGGGCTCTTGAAATGGATTGCGCTGTTATCCCCAGGGTAACTTGGTTCGTTGATCGATTGTCGGATCATTTTACGTCAATTTATTGATTCTTAGAGCAGTGGCTCTTGGATAAGGGGTTAATCCCGTTCGTCGTGGAGGTTAAGTTTTACTCCGCGGTCACCCCAACCTAAAACCAACAAACAGGATCTCTACAGTTATCAGGGGATGTATACATGAGATTGTTGTTGGGTTTAAAGCTCCATGGGGTCTTCTCGTCTTATATTATTATCCCCGCTTCTTCACGGGGAAATTAGTTTCACTGATTGGGGGGAGGAGACAGTATAACCCTCGTGATGCCGTTGATACTAGTCCTTATTTAAAGAACAAGTGATTATGCTACCTTCGCACGGTCAGGGTACCGCGGCCGTTTAATTATATCACTGGGCAGGCTGGACCTCTTATAGTTTGTCAAGAGGCGATGTTTTTGGTAAACAGGCGGGGTTAAGATTTGCCGAGTTCCTTCTCTTCCTTTTAATCTTTCCAGAAATATTCTTGTGTAAGGTTAACGTTGGTGGTTGTAAAGTTTTCTTGGTGGGTTATTACATCAGGCTCACTTACGTTAATTACCAATGGGGAGTCCATTTTGGTTTATGTTTATATTTTGGAGAAATTCAATTTCTTGTTACTAGTTTTAGCATGGTGACTCCCATAGTTTATAGGATCATTCAATACGGATGGAGGGTTTAAGATAGGTGGGGGGATTGAGTGGAAATAGAAAATTAAGCTTTAACGCTTTTTTAAAGGTGGCTGCTTTTAGGCCCACTTGGTTAGGGAGTAATCTTTTACCCTTTATTAGAGGTTGTTTCCTGTTTCAAATAAGCTGTGCCCTATTTGAATAACTCCTAAGTCTTAGGGGGTTGTTAAAGTAATACAAAGACTTAGGGCAGAACTAAAATTCTTTTCTTGAATAACCAGCTATCTCTAAGCTCGGTAGGTTTTTCACCTCTACTTGAAAATCATCCCACTCTTTTGCAACAGAGACGGGTTAGCTCTATGAAGCTGTTTTGAAGTAGCTCGCTTAGTTTCGGGGGGTTAAACTAATGTTTCGCTTTGCTTAACTAGGACTAGCTAAACCATGATGCAAAAGGTACGAGGTGTTATCTCTGCTGTTTTGTGCTTTAAGGCTATTTCAAATCTATTTCATCGTTCCCTTGCGGTACTGTATATAAAGCGCTTATAAGTCTTTTGATCGCCTCTACTAGAGAATAAAATGTTTTATTATGTTATTATTAAGAGTAATAATTCATAGGTTAAAATATAGGCTTGATTTTAGGCTCAAAATGATCCGGGTCTCACAGATATTTTCTCGGTGTAAGCGGGAGGCTTTAATTAAGCTACATTTTGGTAATCCAAGTGCACCTTCCGGTACACTTACCATGTTACGACTTACCTCTTCTAAGGGTGTATTGAATTATTATAAATGTATATGGTTACTATTGAAGAGGGCGACGGGCGGTGTGTACACGTCCCAGGGCCTAGTTAAAAAGAACACGCTATTTTCTTTTTACTACTAAATCCGCCTTCGTGGCTGTGTTTCATGCAGCGTTTCGTTTGTTCTAATGTAGAAATTGTAGCCCATTGCTTGCCACCACGTGAGCTGCACCTTGACCTGACGTATTGGTGCTTGTGGTCATTGGACTCACTATAGACATTCATATGGTAAGTTTACGACGGAGGTATACAGACTGATTGGCAAGGGGTGGTTAGGTGTAGCGGGGATTATCGATTAAAGAACAGGCTCCTCTAGATGGGTGGGACACCGTCAAGTCCTTTGGGTTTTAAGCTAAAGCTCGTAATACCCTGGCGTTGAGGGGTGTGAGTTAATATTTTACGGCTAGGCATAGTGGGGTATCTGATCCCAGTTTGTCTCTTAGCTGTCGTGTATTCAAGTGTTTATTAGAGTAACTTTCGTTTATGGTTTTCCTTGCATCAAGCTTTTCACAGCTAAGTGTGGGTTTTACTCTAATTGGGGAGAAACTTTAATCACGCTTAACGCCGATAGTTATCAGTTTGAGCCCATGCGGTTTAGCCGCGGCGGCTGGCACCGAGTTGGCCGGCTCTATTTTCTTTAACTGAGTCAAGCTGTCGCTTATGGACAATATCTATCACTGCTGAATGCCCTTGGGGGTGTGGTGGGACTAGACGTTGTGGGCGTGTTGCGCCTGATGTCAACTCCTTAATCTGATTGAGAGTATAAGGGTGTCCTCACGGGTGTGCTGAGACTTGCATGTGTAAATTAAGAGAAAACGGATAACAAGGTCAGGACCAAACCTTTCTGCCCTTAGAACTTTTCAGGGTTCGTCTTAGCGTTTTCAGCGCTATGCATTAGGTTTGAGCTATAAGAGCAGGATATAATTTAATAAGAATGCTGGCTTTGGGGGCCAGATATAGAGGTTAAACTCCTTTTGTCCTGAAGCCCTAAGCGGGGGTTAAGCTGCAATCTCCGGCTTACAAGGTCGGTGCTTTGAGATAAGCTATTAGGGCAGCTTTTACTCGGACTTGCACCGGGAAAGGCTGGCCCCTAAAACCAGTGGAAGACTGTTTTCCATTAAAAGC